TCATATATTATGATTATGATTGATGAAATATTTTTTAATAATTTATTAATATTACTTTATTATATTTTATATTTATTATTTTTTTATTATTTTCTTTTTTTATTTTAATTATTTCTAAAAGGAACTTAGCTTAGAACTTCGAACTTCTAGCTATAGAACTCTATTAATTAGTTTAGTTCATATGAAATTAATAGCTAAGATCCGACATTTTCCGGAATTCCTATACAATATTTCTATTTGTTACGCAATTTTTCTCTTATGCGAGCCCGCTTAGCTCAGAGGTTAGAGCATCGCATTTGTAATGCGATGGTCATCGGTTCGACTCCGATAGCCGGCTTTTTCTTTATCTATTTTTCCGAGATTGATAATCTCTCCTTTTCTTCAAATAAAATGCTGGATCAGCGATCTATTATGTCGTGGTAACTTGCAATTATTAATAAAAATGGATTAGAGCAATTAGATCTCTACAGAACAAATCATCAAACGGAGCCTCAACTTCCTATATATATACAAAAAATCTAGATGTTGATACAATTCATTTTTTTTTGTAGTACTTCATCAGTCGATTTTGCTTTGTTTATCCTTTAGTTCAGTTTAAATTTAGATTTATTGTGTAAAATGAAATTTCAATAAAATAAAAAAAAGGAGTCTTTATGTCTCGTTACCGAGGACCTCGTTTTAAAAAAATACGCCGTCTGGGAGCTTTACCAGGACTAACTAGTAAAAGACCTAGATCCGGAAGTGATCTTAAAAACCAATTGCGTTCTGGGAAAAAATCGCAATATCGTATTCGTTTAGAAGAAAAACAGAAATTGCGTTTTCATTATGGTCTGACAGAGCGACAATTACTTAGATATGTACATATCGCTGGAAAAGCCAAAGGGTCAACGGGTCAGGTTTTACTACAACTACTTGAAATGCGTTTGGATAACATCCTCTTTCGATTGGGTATGGCTTCGACCATCCCCGGAGCCAGGCAATTGGTTAACCATAGACATATTTTAGTTAATGGTCGTATAGTGGATATACCAAGTTATCGTTGCAAACCCCGAGATATTATTACTGCGAAGGATAACCAAAGATCAAAAGGTCTGATTCAAAATTATATTGCTTCATCCGCCCATGAGGAATTGCCAAAACATTTGACTATTGACTCATTCCAATATAAAGGATTAGTAAATCAAATAATAGATAGTAAATGGATCGGTTTGCAAATAAATGAGTTGTTAGTCGTAGAATATTATTCTCGTCAGACTTGAACCTAACAAAATTAAGAAAGAAAGGTTCATAGAATTTTGTCCCCTTTTCGCCGAACTAAATAGATCTAAGGGCCTTAATCCATCCGCATTTTTTCACCTATCACAAATGGATCAACAGTAGGATTTTTTTTCTTTTTTGCTCTTTCCTATTTTATAACCACAATAATTAGGAATAGAGAATTTCTATCAAATAAGGGTCTTATTGCAGGAATAATGGTTTCAATTGTTATTTGATTTGATACATTGTGGTCGATAACATTGGTGAATTAACAGAAAGGGAAAGAGAGGGATTCGAACCCTCGGTAAACAAAAGCCTACATAGCAGTTCCAATGCTACGCCTTGAACCACTCGGCCATCTCTCCTACATAATCTTATTATTGACCAGAAACTGAGTGAATAGCGAGTTATTCATATTACTGCAGTACAGGTACGACCGATCACTAGTTCCATAGGAAGAATTCCTTTCCCATTTAATATTTCTCAACAAAAACTTCTCTCATTCATCAGCTACCCCGCGGATCTATTCCAAATTTATGAATCGTCCCATGGATTTTGATATTTCGATTGTATGGCGTGGTGTATACACGTTATGCAAACAGAAGGTATGGTTACTCTACTCTATTTTTTCATGGAATGATTATTCCATTCTTTTTTCTCTTTGGATCATAACCAAATCAAAACTTCTCGAGTTATCAGAATCTGTAGTAAAAAAAGTCCTTGGTTATTTAACTTAGATGAAATAGTAATAGTTCCGCTCATTGGTATACTACAAAAATGGGAATGAAATCAATCTGATTCCAATATCTCATATCTTTCCCAAACAAAAGGGGACAATTTAAGTGGAAAACCCATATCTATTTAATATCTATTTATTAGAATAAAATTAGTCTGTTTTTATGTTATTTCGTACTGTATAATTCCTTTGCTTTGTTTGTGGGATCATTTTCCCCAGGGGTAATGAAAAGAATTCTAGAATGGATTGCTAATTATGCCTAGATCTCATATAAATGGAAATTTTATTGATAAGACCTCTTCAATTGTAGCCAATATCTTATTACGAATAATTCCGACAACTTCAGGAGAAAAAAAGGCATTTACCTATTACAGAGATGGTGCGATTTGATTCTTTTTTCTTGTTTTTTTTAGCCCTCACCTCAGTCTTACGAGAAAGAGACGCGGTTCGGTATAGAAAGAACGAAATTCTTGAAATAAACCTACGCTCGGTGAAGGTGAAGTTTGG